AATAAATTGCCTGATTAAAGGATTACTTTGATAGAGTAAAATAAATAATTTTTAAAATTATATTTATTAATATTTATATTTAATAGAATTAAACTATTTCTAAAAGAATCAAAAACTTTTGTGCATCTTACACTAAAATATACATTATATATATATATATGTATGTTTTTGCATATTATTTATTTTAAATTATAAATTTATTAATAAATAAATATTAAAAAAGATAAGCTAAAATAAGCTACTAGGTTCATACCCTATTTATAAAGGTTTAATCCTTTTCTTTTTAATTTTTAAATTTTCATTTAAATTTTTATTTTTTTTTACTTTGTTTTTTGGTACAATAGTGAGAATTTCTTCATTATCTTGATTAAGAATTTGAATAGGATTAGAAATTAATTTATTATCATTTATCCCCCTAATTAATAATAAAAAAAATATTTTTCTTTCAGAATCTTCTATCAAATATTTTTTAGTTCAAGCTATAGCATCAGCAATTTTTTTATTTTCTATTATTTTATTTTTTTTAATAGAAAATTTTGAAATAAGAAAAAACCTAAATATATATGTAAATATTTTAATTTCATCTTTAATAATATTAAAAATAGGAGCAGCTCCTTTTCATTTTTGATTCCCTAGAGTTTCGGAAGGTTTAAATTGAATAAATAATTTTTTTTTAATGACTTGACAAAAAATTGCGCCAATAATTATTACTTCTTATTGTTTAAATTTTAATTTTTTAATTTTTATTATTTTTTGTTCTACTATAGTAGGTGGAATTGGGGGATTAAATCAAACATCAATTCGAAAATTAATGGCATTTTCTTCAATTAACCATATGGGTTGAATATTAAGAAGAATAATATTTAATGAAAATTTATGATTAATATATTTTTTATTTTATTTTTTATTATTATTAAATATTTTTTTATTTTTAAATATTAATAACATTTATTATATTAATCAAACATTTATTTCTATATTTTCTAATAAATTTATAAAAATCATTTTTTTTTTACTTTTATTATCTTTAGGAGGATTACCTCCATTTTTAGGATTTTTTCCAAAATGAATAATAATAGAACTATTAATTAGAAACAATATATTTATTTTAGTTTTTTTTATAATTATATTTTCACTAATTACCTTATTTTTTTATATTCGATTAACTTATTCTGCTTTTCTTTTAAACAGAAAAAAAATAAATTGAACATTTAAAATTTATTTAAATAATAAAAATAAAAAAAGATTTTTAATTTTTACAATTTTTATAAATTTTTCATTAATTTTAATTAATTTAATTTTTTTATTTTAAATAATTTTTAAAAAAAATTAAAATTAAAGCTTTAAGTTAAAATTAAACTGTTAACCTTCAAAGTTAAAAATAAAAAAAATTTTTAAGCTTTAATAAAATTAAATTATTCCTTTAGAATTGCAGTCTAATATCATTTAAATGACTATAAAGCCAATTTTAAAAAAAATGATTAAAGAAAAATATTTTCATGCATAGATTTACAATCTATTACTTTTATCAGCCATTTAATCTAAAATAATTTATTATAATTTTATTTTAATAATAAAATTACAAAATAAATAATGCGACAATGATTATTTTCTACAAATCATAAAGATATTGGAACTTTATATTTTATTTTTGGAGCTTGATCAGGAATAGTGGGAACTTCTTTAAGTATTTTAATTCGATTAGAGCTAGGTCACCCAGGATCCTTAATTGGAGATGATCAAATTTACAATGTAATTGTTACAGCTCATGCTTTTGTAATAATTTTTTTCATAGTTATACCTATTTTAATTGGAGGATTTGGGAATTGATTAGTTCCTTTAATATTAGGTGCACCAGATATAGCCTTTCCTCGAATAAATAACATAAGATTTTGATTATTACCTCCTTCATTAACATTACTATTGTCTAGATCAATAGTAGAAAATGGAGCGGGTACTGGATGAACTGTTTATCCTCCTTTATCTTCAAATATTGCACATGCAGGGGCCTCAGTTGATTTGGCAATTTTTTCTTTACATTTAGCAGGAATTTCTTCAATTTTAGGAGCGGTAAATTTTATTACAACTGTAATTAATATACGATCAGAAGGAATTTCATTAGATCGAATACCCTTATTTGTCTGATCAGTAATTATTACTGCTATTTTATTATTACTTTCATTACCTGTATTAGCGGGAGCTATTACAATACTATTAACTGATCGAAATTTAAATACAAGATTTTTTGACCCAGCCGGTGGAGGAGACCCAATTTTATACCAACATTTATTTTGATTTTTTGGTCACCCAGAAGTTTATATTTTAATTTTACCTGGATTCGGTATAATTTCTCATATTATTAGTCAAGAAAGAGGAAAAAAAGAAACTTTTGGGGCTTTAGGGATAATTTATGCTATATTAGCTATTGGTTTATTAGGGTTTGTAGTATGAGCCCACCACATATTTACAGTAGGAATAGATGTAGATACCCGGGCTTATTTTACTTCTGCTACAATAATTATTGCTGTACCAACTGGAATTAAAATTTTTAGCTGATTAGCAACATTACACGGTACTCAAATTAACAACTCACCATCGATATTATGAGCTTTAGGGTTCGTATTTTTATTTACAGTAGGGGGATTAACAGGAGTAGTACTAGCTAATTCATCTATTGATATTGTATTACATGATACTTATTATGTAGTAGCACATTTTCACTATGTACTTTCAATGGGAGCTGTATTTGCTATTATAGCAGGATTTGTTCATTGATATCCTTTATTTACAGGATTAACAATAAATGATAAAATATTAAAATCACAATTTTTTATAATATTTTTAGGGGTAAATTTAACATTTTTTCCCCAACATTTTTTAGGGTTAGCTGGAATACCACGCCGATACTCAGACTACCCTGATGCATATACTTCATGAAACATTGTATCCTCAATTGGATCAACTATTTCACTTGTTGCTATTATATTTTTTATTTTTATTATTTGAGACAGAATTTCTAAAAATTCTGTTTCTCTTTATCCTATCCAATTAAACTCTTCAATTGAATGATTTCAAAAAATACCACCAATAGAACATAGTTACGCAGAACTCCCTTTAATTAATAACTAAAAATTAAATAATTCATATTTTTTAAAAATAATCTAATATGGCAGATTAGTGCAATGAATTTAAGCTTCAAATATAAAGTATTTACTTTTATTAGAAAAATAAAACAAATGGCAACCTGATCAAATTTAAATTTTCAAGATAGAAATTCACCATTAATAGAACAATTAACTTTTTTTCATGATCACAGATTATTAATTTTAACAATAATTACTGTTATAGTAGGATATTTAATAGGAATATTATTTTTTAATAAATTCACAAATCGATTTCTTCTTCATGGACAAACTATTGAAGTTATTTGAACAGTTATTCCAGCAATTGTTTTAATATTCATTGCATTACCATCTCTTCGATTATTATATCTATTAGACGAAATTAGTAAACCTATATTAACATTAAAAAGAATTGGTCATCAATGATACTGAAGTTATGAATATTCAGATTTTAAAAATATTGAGTTTGATTCCTATATAATTCCAATAAATGAAATAAATGAAAATTCATTCCGTTTATTAGATGTAGATAATCGAATTGTTTTACCTAATAATAATCAAATTCGTATTTTAATTTCAGCCGCAGATGTTCTTCATTCTTGAACTATTCCAGCTTTAGGGGTAAAAGTTGATGCAACTCCTGGTCGATTAAATCAAACTAATTTTTTTATAAATCGAGTAGGATTATTTTATGGCCAATGTTCTGAAATTTGTGGAGCTAATCACAGTTTTATACCTATTGTAATTGAAAGCGTTCCAACTAAAAATTTTATTAAATGAATTAAAAATTTTAATTAATTTAAATAAATATTTTTTAAACTAAAATATAAAAATTATTTAAATTAAAATCTTAAATTCATTAGATGACTGAAAGCAAGTACTGGTCTCTTAAACCATTTAATAGTAATTTAGCAATTACTTCTAATGAAAAAAATTAGTTAAAATTATAACCTTAGTATGTCAAACTAAAATTATTAAAATATTAATATTTTTTACATCCCACAAATAGCACCTATTAGATGATTAATTTTATTTTTTTTATTCACTTTAAGATTTTTTTTATTTAATATTATAAATTACTTTAATAAATTATTTTTAAATATTAATAATAATAAAGAAAATTTAAACTTTAAAAATAATACAAAAAATTTTTATAAAAAAATTAATTGAAAATGATAACTAATCTTTTTTCTGTATTTGACCCTTCAACAACTATTTTTAACTTATCTATTAATTGAATAAGTTCATTTATTGGATTAATAATTATTCCTTATTATTTTTGATTTTTACCTTCACGAATTTCTTTAATTTGAAATAAAATTATTTTTTTATTATTTAATGAATTTAAAATTTTATTAGGGCCTATTAATAAAAATAACACTTTTATTTTTACATCATTATTTACATTAATTTTATTTAATAATTTTTTAGGATTATTTCCATATATTTTTACTAGAACAAGTCATTTAACATTAACCTTATCTTTAGCTTTACCATTATGATTATCATTTATAATTTATGGGTGATTAAATCATTCACAACATATATTTGCTCATTTAGTGCCTCAAGGAACTCCATCAGTTTTAATACCTTTTATGGTGTGCATTGAAACTATTAGTAATATAATTCGACCAGGTACTTTAGCTGTTCGACTAACTGCTAATATAATTGCAGGACATCTTTTATTAACATTAATAGGAAATACAGGAAATTCATTATCAACTATTTTATTATCAGTTTTAATTTTTAGTCAAATTGCTTTATTAATATTAGAATCTGCTGTAGCAATTATTCAATCTTATGTATTTGCAGTTCTATCTACATTATACTCTAGAGAAGTAAATTAAAATAGTAAAAAAAAAATAAATGTCAACACACTCAAACCACCCATTTCATTTAGTAGATTATAGCCCATGACCTTTAACAGGTGCTTTAGGAGCTTTATTCACTGTATCTGGATTAGTTAAATGATTCCATTTATATAATACAGATTTATTTATCTTAGGAAATATTATTACATTACTAACAATATATCAATGATGACGAGATGTTTCACGAGAAGGAACTTTTCAAGGATTACATACCTTATTCGTGACAAATGGCCTTCGTTGAGGAATAATTTTATTTATTGTTTCAGAAATTTTTTTTTTTGTAAGATTTTTTTGAGCTTTTTTTCATAGAAGACTATCACCTAATATTGAAATAGGAAGAGTTTGACCACCTTTAGGAATTTTAATTTTTAATCCATTTCAAGTTCCTTTATTAAATACAGCAATTTTATTATCATCAGGAATTACAGTAACTTGAGCTCACCATAGTTTAATAGAAAATAACCATTCTCAAAGAACTCAAGGATTATTTTTTACAATTTTATTAGGAATTTATTTTACAATTCTACAAGGATATGAATATGCAGAAGCTTCTTTTAATATTGCAGACGCTGTTTATGGATCAACATTTTTTATAGCTACAGGATTCCACGGTTTACATGTTTTAATCGGAACAACATTTTTATTAGTATGTTTAATCCGCCACATTAATAACTCATTTTCAAAAACACATCATTTTGGATTTGAAGCAGCAGCATGATATTGACATTTTGTTGACGTTGTATGATTATTCTTATATATTTCAATTTATTGATGAGGAGGTTAATAAATAAAATAATTAATTTATTTAAATTAATATAAAAAAAATATTTAAAATTAAATTTAAAAAAATTATTTTTTATTTATTTTATATATTTATATAGTATAAAAAGTATTACTGACTTCCAATTAGTAGGTCTAATAAATTAGTATAAATAATTTTAAATTTAATAACTATAATCTTTATCATCTTAATAATTAGAAAAATTGTAATAAAAATTTCTTTATTAATTTCAAAAAAAACTTTATTAGACCGAGAAAAAATTTCACCATTTGAATGTGGATTTGACCCAATAAATTTTTCCCGTATTCCCTTTTCTATTCGATTTTTTTTAATTACTATTATTTTTTTAATTTTTGATGTAGAAATTACTTTAATTTTACCGATCATTACTATAATTAAACAAACAAACATTATAAATTGAATAATTTCAAGAATATTATTTTTAATTATTTTACTAGTAGGATTATTTCATGAATGAAATCAAGGAGCTTTAAATTGAAACATATAAAACTCTTATAAAAATTAATAAAAAGGTCATAGTTAATAATAACATTTAATTTGCAATTAAAAAGTATTGAAAAATAAATCAATTTTCCTTATAAATAAAGAATATGAAACATTTAATGTAATTAGTTTCGACCTAATAAAAAGTGAAAAATTCAAATCACTCTTATTCTTTTTTATTTTTAATAAAAAATTAATTGAAACCAAAAAGAGGTATACCACTGTTAATGGTAAAATTGAATATGATTTAAAATTCCAATTAAAGAAATAAGATGATTCAATAAAAAGCTGCTAACTTTTTTATTTAATGGTTAAAATCCATTTTTATTTCTTTATTTTTTATAAAAAAAATTGTTTATATAGTTTAAAATAAAACATTACATTTTCACTGTAAAAATAAAGAAAAATAAAACTAAATCCTTTTATAAATTTTAATATTTATATATATATATTATAAAAATATAAATAAATTTAATATTTTATCTAAAAATTAAAATAATTTCTTTAATATCTTCAATATTACGCTCTAATTTATAAGCTATTTAGATTTATTTATTATATAATAAATAAAATTACTAAAAATATTAATCAAAAAACAAATATTAATAAATAAATTTTTAAACTATTATTTTGTAATCTTTGCAAATAAATTGAAAAATTTTTTATAAATAAATTTTTTAAATTTTGAGAACCAAAAAATTCTAATCAACCCAAATCAAAAATTTTAATTATATTTTTTCCATATCTCAAGGGATAGAAAATAATAGAAATAGTTGATAAAATAGGTATAAATCATATAAAAGAACTAAAATTTCTCAATATTATAAAATTTAATGATTTATTCAAAAAAAAAAAAGAATAATAATTTAAAAATAAACCAAAAAATCCACCAATTAAACACGTAAATAAAATTAAATTTTTTAAATAAAAAGGTAAACAAATACAATAAAAAGAAGAAAAAATTAATCAATTTAATATTGAACCCCCTAATACAGCAAAAAATATGAGTCTTAATATTCTTTTTATTATAATAAACCCTTCATCATTCAATCTGTTTATTCTAAATAAATTAAAATCACCTATAATTGAATAGTAAACTAATCGAAAAGAATAACAAACAGTTAATCCAGTAGAAACAAAATATAAAAAAAAAGAAAAAAAATTTATATTAGAAATTAAAACAATTTCTAAAATTAAATCTTTAGAATAAAACCCAGCCAAAAAAGGTATCCCACAAAGAGCTAAATTAGCTAAATTTAAACAAGAAATTCTTAAAGGCATAGAACTTAATAATAAACCTATATCACGGATATCCTGTGAATTTTTTATATTATGAATAATTACCCCGGCACATATAAATAATAAAGCCTTAAATAAAGCATGAGTTAATAAATGAAAAAAAGCTAGTTTAGGAAACCCTATAGATAAAATTCTTATTATTAAACCTAATTGACTTAATGTAGATAAAGCAATAATTTTTTTTAAATCATATTCAAAATTAGCAGAAAATCCTGCCATAAATATTGTCAACCCTCCAATTAATAATAAAAAACTAGAAATTTTTTCTCTTCTTATTAATAAAACATTAAATCGAATTAATAAATAAACACCAGCAGTAACTAATGTAGAAGAGTGAACTAGAGCTGAAACAGGAGTAGGTGCAGCTATTGCAGAAGGTAATCAGGATGAAAAAGGAATTTGAGCTCTTTTTGTCATAGCTGCTAAAACTACTATTATTAAAATAATTGTTATTTCAAAATCTATCTTTATAAAATCTAAATAAAAAACATAATTTCAACTACCATAATTTAATATTCAAGCAATAGCGATTAATAATGCAACATCTCCAATTCGATTAGATAAAGCAGTTAGTATTCCAGCATTATAAGACTTTACATTTTGAAAATAAATTACTAAACAATAAGAAACAAGACCTAAACCATCTCAACCTAATAAAATTCTAATTAGATTTGGGCTAATAATTAAAAATATTATTGAAATAACAAATAAAACAACTAATAAAATAAAACGATTAATATTTTTTTCTGCATTTATATATTCTTTTCTATAATAAATAACTATAGAAGAAATAAATATAACAAAAGATATAAAAATAAAAGATATTCAATCAAATAAAAAAACTATAATAATTTCTGTTGAATTAATTCTTAATAATACTCATTCTACAAAATAAGTAAATTCTATATATATAAAATAAATTCTTAAAAAAAAAAATAATATACTTAATAAAAAAAATAAATAAAAAAATAAATTACAAATAGAAAATTTTAAATAAATCACGATTTAAAATGAAAAAAAATCATATTTTTGATACCACAAATCAATATTTTAAATTAAATTATTTAAATATTATTTAATAGAAAAATCTAAAAAAGTCAAAAAAAACAAATAGAACTTTTTAAAATTAAAAAATTTAAAGGAAATCAGTGAAAAAATAAAACTATATATTCTCGTAAATAAATATTAAAAAAAGAATAACTTGCAGAATAAAATTTCCCCTGTTGACTTAAAGAAAATAAATATAATGAATAAGCAGCACTAAAAAAAGAAATTAATCTTAATAAAATTATTGAATTAAATGATCAGTAAATAATTCTATTTAATAAACTAATTTCTCCTAATAAATTTAAAGTTGGGGGAGCTGCTATATTACCAGCACACAATAAGAATCACCAAAGAGATAAACTCGGCAAAAAATTTAATATCCCCTTATTAATTATTAATCTTCGTCTCCCTATTCGTTCATATCTTATATTTGCTAAACAAAATAAACCAGAAGAACATAAACCATGAGCTAATATTAAAGTAAATCTACCACTTAAGCCTCAATAAGAAAATGTTAATAAACCAGATAAAACAATCCCTATATGGGCAACTGAAGAATAAGCAATTAATGATTTTAAATCAATTTGACATAAACAAATAAAACTAATTAATACCCCACCTACTAATCTAATTGAAATAAAAAAAAAATTATATTTTATTCCAAAAAATAATAATAAAGGAAAAATTCGTAATAAACCATAACCCCCAAGCTTTAACAAAATACCAGCTAAAATTATTGACCCAGCAACAGGAGCCTCTACATGGGCTTTAGGAAGTCAAAGGTGAACAATAAATATAGGTATTTTAACAAAAAAAGCAAAAATTATAGATAAATAAAAAAAAAAATAAAAAACTGAACTAAATATATATATAAATATATCTAAAAAAAATAAATTTTTATAAATATAAAAAATAGAAAATAATAAAGGCAAAGAAGCAAATAATGTATAAAATAGTAAATAAATACCAGCTTGTAAACGCTCCGGTTGATATCCCCAACCTAAAATTAAAAATAAAGTTGGAATTAATCTTCTTTCAAAAAATAAATAAAATAAAAAAATATTTATAGAAAAAAAAGAAAGATATAAAAATATTAATAATAAAATAATCATTAAAATAAAATATTTAATATTATTATTATTTAAATAAATTGAACTTCTAGAAATTATTATTAATGAACAAATCCAAACTGTTAAAATAACCAAACCATAGGAAAGTAAATCTATACCTAAAAAATAAGAAATTTTTAAAAAATAATAGTTAAAAGAAAAAAATAAAATTATTAAAAATATTATAAAAAATAAAAAATTTTGAACCATTCAAAAATTTTTTTTATTTAAACTTAAAGGAATTATAAATAAAATTATAAATAAAAATTTTAACATTGTAAAATAGAAAAAGAATTAAAATAATCATTTCCATGTGTACGAATTAAACTAACTAAAATAGATAGCCCTAATGCACCCTCACAAACTCTAAAAGTCAAAAAAAATATTGTAAAATATAATTCAAAATTAAAAAAAATTAAAAAAAAAAAAAAAAAAAAAAAAATTGAAAGAACAATAAACTCTAAACTTAATAAAGTTGATAATAAATGTTTTCGAGAAGAAACAAAAGAAATTACCCCAGAAAAAAATAAAATTAAAAAAAACACTAAAAAAAATATTAACATTTGTTTTAATAATTTAAAAAAAATATTGGTCTTGTAAATCAAATTTAAGAAAATTATTTCTTTTAAAACTAATTCAAGAAAAAAAAAATTATTTTATCTTTAATCTCCAAAATTAATATTTTAATATAAACTATTTCTTGAAAAATAAATTATAAAAATTGTTTTAATAAGAATTACTTTTTTAAATAGAATTTTATTTATAACTATAAAACACCCATTATCAATAGGATTAGTTATACTGTTTCAAACATTAATAATTTGTTTAATTTCTAGAATTAATGCAAAAAATTTTTGATTTTCTTATATTTTATTTTTAATTTTTTTAGGGGGTATATTAATTTTATTTATTTATGTTATTTCTTTAGCTTCTAATGAAATTTTTAAATTTTCTTTAAATTCTTTAATAAAATTTATATTTTTTGTTTTTTTATTTATTTTAATTATAATATTTACAGATTTATATTTAATTAATAATTTAAATTTAAGAATAGAATCTTTAATAAATAAAAATTTTGATTTTTTAAATATCGAAAATTGTTTATTTTTAAATAAAATATTTAATTTTCCTACAAATCTAATTACTATTTTATTAATAATCTATTTATTTTTATGTTTAATTGCTGTATGTAAAATTATTAATATTTTCGAAGGACCTTTACGACCAAAATTTTAGTATAAATTTTTAAACAAATGAATAAACCACTTCGATCTAGACATCCTTTACTTAGAATTATAAATCATGCATTAGTAGATTTACCTGCACCCTCTAATATTTCTTCTTGATGAAATTTTGGATCATTATTAGGATTATGTTTAATTGTTCAAATTTTAACAGGATTATTTTTAGCAATACACTATACTGCAAATATTGATAGAGCTTTTGATTCAGTAAATCATATTTGCCGAGATGTGAATTATGGTTGATTATTACGAACTTTACATGCTAATGGAGCATCATTTTTTTTTATTTGCATTTATTTACATGTAGGGCGAGGTATATATTATAATTCTTTTCTTTACTTAGAAACCTGATCAGTAGGTGTAATTATTTTATTCGTAGTAATAGGAACTGCTTTTATGGGATATGTTCTTCCCTGAGGACAAATATCATTTTGAGGGGCTACTGTAATTACTAATTTATTATCAGCTATCCCTTATTTAGGAACTGAGCTTGTTCAATGATTATGAGGAGGGTTTGCAGTTGATAATGCTACTTTAACTCGATTTTTTACCTTTCATTTTTTATTACCATTTATTGTTTTAGCTTTAGTAATAATTCATTTATTATTCTTACACCAAACAGGTTCTAATAATCCATTAGGAATAAACAGAAATTTTGATAAAATTCCATTTCATCCTTATTATTCTTTTAAGGATTTATTTGGTTTTATTATTTTAATTATATTTTTATTTTTTTTAACAATTATTGACCCTTACGGATTAGGAGACCCCGATAATTTTATTCCTGCAAATCCTTTAGTAACTCCCCCTCATATCCAACCAGAATGGTATTTTTTATTTGCCTACGCTATTTTACGGTCAATCCCTAATAAATTAGGGGGAGTAATTGCTTTAATATTTTCAATTGCAATTCTTTTAACAATACCTTTTTCACACATCTATAAATTTCAAGGAATTCAATTTTACCCAATTAATCAAGTTTTATTTTGATTATTTTTTAATCTTGTAATCTTATTAACTTGAATTGGAGCTCGACCAGTAGAAGACCCTTATATCATTGTGGGACAAATTTTTACTGTATTATATTTTGCTTATTATGTAATTAACCCGATAATTTCATTATGGTGAGATAAATTAATTAATTAAATTTTTAAATTAAAAATAATTTTTATCAATCAATGAGCTTGATATAAGCATATGTTTTGAAAACATAAGATAAAAAACAATAATTTTTATTGATTTTTACTAAATTTAATTAATTAAAATAAAAAAATTTTTAAGCCTAAAACAAAAATTAATATATTTAAAGCAAATGGCAGATATATTTTTCAAGATAAATTCATTAACTTATCATAACGAAAACGAGGCAAAGTACCTCGAACTCAAATAAATAAAAAAGAAATAAATAAAAGCTTAATATAAAAAAAAAAGCTAAATAAATTTCTACCTAAAAATAATAAAGAAAAAAGTATTCTTATAAATAAAATACTAGCATATTCTGCTAAAAAAATTAATGCAAATCCACCTCTTCTATATTCTACATTAAACCCTGAAACTAATTCTGATTCACCTTCAGCAAAATCAAAGGGAGTGCGATTAGTTTCAGCTAAAGAAGTTCTAAATCATACTAAAGAAACAGGAAATAACAGAAAAATAAATCATAAAAATTCTTGAAAAAAATGAAAATTAAAAAAATTGTATCTTATTGAAAAAAAAACAACAGATAATAAAATTAAAACTAATCTAACTTCATAAGAAATAGTCTGAGCTACTGCGCGTAATCCCCCTAATAACGCATAATTAGAATTAGACGATCAACCTGCAATTATAACACCGTAAACCCCTATTCTTAAACAACAAATAAAGAATAAGACACCAAAATTAAATCTATATAATTTTAAAAAATAAGGAATACACAATCAAGCAGATAAAGAAAGAAATAAACTAAAAATAGGAGAAAAATAATAAATTAAATAATTTGATATTATTGGAAAAGTTTGTTCTTTAGTAAATAACTTAATTGCATCACTAAAAGGTTGAGGTACACCAAAAATCCCAACTTTATTAGGACCTTTACGAATTTGGATATAACCTAATAATTTACGCTCTAATAAAGTTAAAAAAGCGACACCAATTATAACAAAAATAACTAAAATTAATCTTCTAATAAAAGGAATAATTAAATCAATTAATTCAATCAATACTATTTATAATATTTAAATTATATCAATAAATTCTAAATTTATCACATTTTTCTGCCAAAATAGTTTTAATTTAATATTTTTTAAAACAAATTTTTTAATAATTTTTTTTTTAAAATTTAGAATAATTCAAAATAAATAAATTTTAAAAACAAATATTTGGTCCTTTCGTACTAAAATATTTTTAAATTATTTAAGATAGAAACCAACCTGGCTTAAACCGGTTTGAACTCAGATCACGTAAGAATTTAATAGTCGAACAGACTAAAAATTTAAACTTCTACACCTAAACTTACTCTTAGTCCAACATCGAGGTCGCAATATTTTTTATCGATTAGAACTCTTTAAAAAAATAACGCTGTTATCCCTAAAGTAACTTAACCTTTTAATCAAATATTGGATCAAAAAAAAATTAAAAAAAATTAATTAAAAAATAAATAAAAGTTTAAAAATTTTATTATCACCCCAATAAAATAAAAAATGTAATAAAAATTTTAATATTCTAATAAAATTTATTAAAATTTTTATTAAGCTTTATAGGGTCTTATCGTCTTTAAATAATATTTTTGATTTTTAACAAAAATAAAAAATTTAAATAAAATTATTAAAAAAGCTTATATCTTATTCAACCATTCATACAAGTCTTCAATTAAAAGACTAATGATTATGCTACCTTTGCACAGTCAAAATACTGCGGCCTTTAAAAATATAATTTCATTGGGCAGGTTATATTTTTTATAAAATTTTTAAAAAAAAATGTTTTTGTTAAACATTTAAATATAAAATTTTGCTGAATTATTAAATAAAAATTTATTAAATAAAATAAATTTTAAATAATTTTTATTTTACTAATTTAATCATATTTAATTTATTTATAAAATTTAAATAAAAATTTTAATAAAAAATTAAAAAATTATAAAAATTTTTTTATAAAAATTTAATTAAATAATAACATATTTTTTAAAAATATCTATTTTTAAGATTATTTTATTTTTTTTTAATAAATTTAATTTATAAAATTTTATTTTAAAGATCATCCCTTAAAATATTTAATTTTTAAATTAATTAATTTTAATAATAAAAAATAATTAAAATAATTATTTAAAAAAATAAATTTAATTTATTTCTTAAAAAACTAGATATCTTAAAAAACGAATAACTTTTAATTTCTAATTTTAAATTAAAAATTTTTTTTAAACAAAAAAAACCATTTAAAATTAAATCTTTAAAATTCGAGAAAATTAAAATTTTAAAGTTTATTTAATTAATCATGAAACACAAGGTACAAAAAATAAATTTTTCTTTTATAAAAATTATTTTTCAATTTATTTCAATTTTCTTTTTCAATACATAATAAATTATCATAAAATTTATTTTTTATATAAAATATACTAAAAATAAAAAATTTAAAATTATTTTTAATAAAATTATTATAAAAAAAAACAATTAATAAATTTCTATTTTAAAAATTTAATTTAAATTGATTTGCACAAATTTCTTTTCAATGTAAATGAAATACTTTACTATTTAAGCTTTAAATTATTTTTCTAGATACATTTTCCAATATATCTACTATGTTACGACTTATCTCATTTTAAAATTAACGAGAGCGACGGGCGATATGTGCATATTTTAGAGCTAAAATCAACTAATTTTTATTTTATTAATTTACTTTTAAATCCAATTTAAAAAAAATATTTAAAAATTTTTACTAAAAATTTTTTTTATTGTAATTCATTTAAGTCTTAAATATAAACTGCACCTTGATTTGACATTTAATAAAAATTAAAAAAAAAATTTAAATTTTGAAAATTATTATTCTTTTAAAATATTCTTATGACAACGATATACATATTTTAAAAATTTAAGTAAGGTAAATTGTGGATTATCATTTAAATAACAAATTCCTCTAAATAGTCTAAAATACCGCCAAATTATTTAAGTTTTAAGAATTTTCTAACTTCTTTTACTACCTAATAAATTTATTAAAATTTAAATAATAGGGTATCTAATCCTAGTTTTATTATTAAATTTATTTAAATTATAAAATTTAATTAAATTTTTAATTTTTTAAAAAAAAATTTCACTTAAATTTTTAAAATTTTAAAATTTTTAATTATTTTTATTTTATTTTAAATTTTTATTTTAAAATTATAACTATATTTATAAATTTAATTTATAATAAATTTTAATTGACTTATTTGTATAACCGCGATTGCTGGCACAAATTTAATCAAATCTTTATATAAATTTCTTATTCAAACTTAAATAAAATAAAAAAATTAATTACTGAGATTTTAAATTATTTATTAATAATTTATTTAAAATAATTAATTTAATTTTTAAAAATAATATGTAAAAAAAATTATAAATTAAAATTAATTTACTATAATAAAATATTATTTATTTAAAAAATAGAGACAATAATAAAAATAAACTTAATTTAAAATACAAAAATATTATTTTTTTTTAAAAATTTAGTAATTTTAAAACAAAAAATTGCGAAATTTTTTAAAATAAAAAAAAGTTAAATTATACCCCCTAATTTAACTTTAATTTTTAATTTTAAAACAAAAAATTGCGAAATTTTTTAAAGTTTAAAACTTTATTATTTATTAAGCTAAAATTTTTTTTTTATATTAAATTAAATTTTAATGGTACAAAAATTCCGTTTCCTCCCTATGAGCTTTTTAAAATAAAAAAAGTTAAATTATACCCCCTAATTAATTTTAATTCTAAAAATTAAATTTCATTTAAAATTATTTTTTTTTATTATTAATTTATTAATAATATATAAATATATATATATATATATAATAAAAATTTATATAATAATTATTAATATAAATTTAAATTAATCAATCGTATAAATAATAATAATATTAAAATTAAATTTTTAATATTTATATTTTAAAAAACTCTCTAATATTAAAATTTTAATAGGCATATAAATTATCACTGTATATTTATTATACTAATAATTTATTTATGTAAATTAATATTTTTATAAATATTTAAATTAAATATAAATATTTATATTAACAAAATTTGTAAAATTTTTTTACTAAAAAAATTTATTTAAATAATTTATAATTTTATAAATTTTATTTTTTTTAAGAATTTTAAATTTATATTAATAAT